AAAGGGATACTCAAACTGTTAAAAGCAAAAGGGATACTCAATCTGTTAAAAGCAAAAGAGATACTCAATCTATCTCTTCGTTAAGAAAATGAATATAGATAATTATCGGTCATTAGTGAGAGGGGGAGGTACGCCATGATAAAACAAAAAAAGAAGAAGCAATATAGAGAAGTATCGGCTTTAGGTAAACATATTCCTATGTCTACTCACAAAGCGAGAAGAGTGATTGATCAGATTCGTGGACGTTCCTACGAAGAAACACTGATGATACTAGACCTCATGCCTTATCGAGCATGTTATCCAATTTTAAAATTAATTTATTCCGCAGCAGCAAACGGTATTCACAATATGAATTTCGACGAAACAAGTTTAATCATTAGTAAAGCCGAAGTCAATGAGGGGACTACTGCGAAAAAATTCAAACCTCGAGCTAAGGGACAGAGTTATCCGATAAAAAGATCCACTTGTCATATCACTATCGTATTGAGGGATATATCATTATCATTAAACGAAAAATATGAAGAATATATCAGCAAACCTATGTATAGTAGGGGGGTATTATGGGACAAAAAATAAATCCATTAGGTTTCCGACTTGGTACAACCCAAACCCATCACTCTATTTGGTTTGAAGAACGAAAAGATTATTCTGAAGGCCTACAAGAAGATCACAAAATACGAGAACACATTAAAAATTATATAGAAAAGGAGAGAATCTCCTCCGGTACGGATGTAATTTCACGAATACAGATTGACAAAAGAATCGATGTGGTTAAAGTCATAATCTATATGGGATTCTCAAACTTATTAACAGAGGATGAACCGCCCAAAACCAAAATCAAAGAATTACAGGTAAGTTTAAAAAAAGCCATTCACTTCATTCACAACCGAAAACTGAATATTGCTGTTAGAAAAATGAAAAAACCTTACGGAGACCCTACTATTCTTGGAGAATTTATAGCCGACCAATTAAAGAATAGAGTTTCATTTCGCAAAGCAATGAAAAAGGCTGTTGAATTAGTCGAAAAAGAATATAAAAAGGGAATTCAAGTACAAATTGCCGGATGTATTGGCGGAAAAGCACAAGAAATGGCACGCGTCGAATGGCTTAGAAAGGGTCGAGTCCCTCTCCAAACCGTTACCGCTAAAATCCATTTTGGTTCCACTCAAGTTCTAACTATCCATGGGGTATTGGGTATAAAAGTTTGGATCTTTTGAGACGGGAAATCCTACTATCCAATGCTAGAACAAAAAATGAAAAATTCTTTCGTTCGTTTTTTGTTCAACCAAAAAAAGGAACAATTATAGAGGGTTGCATAAGAAGTCGAAAAAGGATAGAAAGGATAGAATTGATATGTTGAGTCCAAAAAAAACCAAATTCCGTAAACAACATAGAGGAAGAATGAAAGGAAGATCTTCTGGAGGCAGTCGTATTTCTTTCGGTAAATATGCTCTTCAAGCACTTGAACCCGCTTGGGTCACCTCTCGACAAATAGAAGCAGGGCGGCGAGCAATGACACGAAATGTACGTCGCGGTGGAAAAATATGGGTGCGTATTTTTCCAGACAAACCCGTTACAGTAAAACCTACACAAACGCGTATGGGGTCGGGTAAAGGATCTCCCGAATATTGGGTAGCTGTGGTTAAACCGGGTAGAATACTTTATGAAATGGGCGGAGTAGCGGAAAATATAGCTAGAAAGGCTATTGAAATAGCTGCATCAAAAATGCCTATACGGACTCAATTCATTAGTTCGAAATAGGAATGTAGAACCAAAATAAGTAAGGAAGCCTTGGGGATAAAAAAAAAGAATTGCAGGTTTTTTGGACAAAAAAGATTTCTTTTTTTTTACTTCGTGCTTTGCGTCGAAAGAGCAGGCTAAACAAAAAAAACAAAAAAAAAAAACAAAAAAACGATATGATTCAATCTCAGACCCTTTTGAATGTAGCGGACAACAGCGGTGCCCGGAAATTGATGTGTATTCGAATCGTAGGAGCTAGTAATCGACGATATGCTCATATTGGCGACGTTATTGTTGCTGTGATTAAGGAAGCAATGCCAACTTCGGCTCTAAAACGATCAGAAGTGATCAAAGCTGTAATTGTACGTACTTGTAAAGAACTCAAATGTAAGGATGGTATGATAATACGATATGATGACAATGCTGCAGTTGTCATTAATAAAGACCGAAATCCAGTAGGAACTCGCATTGTTGGTGCGATCACCGAAGAATTGAGAGATCAAAATTTCGGCAAAATAGTTTCATTAGCGAAAGAAGTCTTATAAGAAGTCTTTTCAAAGCAAACTGTGATCTAGTATTTGAATGAAATCCATTTATCAGTATGGTAGATTGTGTCTCAGGTATATACCTTTAAGAATTCAGAAATCAAAATAAAGGAACATGTTGATTATATCCAAATTTCAAGGCAACAATTTAGTTTATCATGGGTAAGGACACTCTTTCTGACATATTAACCTCTATACGAAATGCCGATATGGCTAAAAAAGAGACCGTTCGAATAACATGTACTAACATCGCCCAAAACATTGTGAAAATACTGTTACGAGAGGGTTTTATCAAAAATACGAGGACACATCGGGAAAGCGACAAATCCTTTTTGATTTTAACCCTACGCCATAGAAGGAATAGGAAGGGTCCGTATAGAACTTTTTTAAATTTAAAACGGGTCAGTCGACCCGGTCTACGAATCTATTCTAACTATCAAAAAATTCCTAGGATTTTGGGCGGAATGGGGATTGCAATTCTTTCTACTTCTAAGGGTATTATGACAGACCGAGAGGCTCGACTAAAAAGAATGGGTGGAGAAATCTTGTTATATGTATGGGAATCGTAATCTTTATGCCACCAGAACTCGTCCTACAATAAAAGACACCAAAGGCAGAATCATGATCAGAGCTTATTATAAGAATCAGCAAATTCGAAATCTAAAAATGTCTATTATTAAAGCATCCTGAAAAAATTCGGTCGACAGGATTGGTATTGGCGCTCTCAATCAGAGCTTATTATAAGAATCAGCAAGTTCGCAATCTAAAAATGCATATTCAGAAAGGATAGTGTAAAAATAGGGTAGTGGATGGATTTGGTAGACAACAAATCGAAGATTGGGTAACTTGACAATTCAAATGGAATATGAAAATGTAACAGGATTCCATTCGCGACTCCAAAGAACCCTAGTTTCTTCCAAGCAAATAGATTCAAGGTTAAGCAATAAAAAATATGAAATTAAGGGCCTCCGTTCGTAAAATTTGTACCAAGTGTCGGCTGATCCGTAGGAAAGGGCGAATTAGAGTCATTTGTTCCAATCCAAGACATAAACAAAGACAGCGATAACCTTTTCTAAAAAAAAAGAATTTTAGAAAGTAAAAGCTAAAGTAAAAAAATAGAATAAGGAGAAAAAAAATCTATTTTAACATGAAATGGATATATCCATATCTCTCTCACTTTTCTTTATAAAAATGATAACATATGGCAAAAACTTTACGAAGATATAGTTCTATTAGAAATAGACGCATTCGTTCGCGTAAGAGTGTACGGAAAATACCGAAAGGAATTATTCACGTTCAAGCAAGTTTTAACAACACGATTGTTACTGTTACAGACGTAGGGGGTCGCGTGGTTACTTCAGCCTCTGCTGGCGCTTGTGGATTCAAGGGTAGAAGAAGGGGGACGCCGTTTGCGGCCCAAACTACAACCGAAAATGCTATTCGCACAGTAGTAGATCAAGGTATGCACCGAGCTGTTGTCTTGGTAAAAGGTGTTGGTCGTGGAAGGGATGCAGCATTACGAGCTATTTTTAGAAGTGGTGTTCGATTACATTTTTTACGAGACCGAACCCCTTTACCACACAACGGGTGTAGGCCTCCTAAAAAACGACGTACGTAGAAAAAAAAATCGAACACCAAAAAGTAGAAAACTATTCATCAAAAAAACAACGAGAACAGAGATAACAGATTGCCGAAATGGCAATTTTTTGAAAGAAAATAGGCTCAACCGAGCGAACTACAAAGAACTACAAAGTCAATTGAATCTTCAAAAAACCATCTAGGGGGGACTCCACATGGAAAACAACTACAACGAGAACAGAGATAACAGATTGCCGCAATGGCAATTTTTGGAATACAGAGAAATTGAAAAAGATTTTGTGTATGGAAAGTTTTCGATTGCTCCCCTTAAAAAAGGGGAGGCACAATTCTTTTTTAGTACATTGAGAAAATCATTATATAATGCAATAGAATGCGCATCTTTTACACATGCTAAATTCATCGATTCAACTCACGAGTTGAGGAACATCGTTGGGGTTCAGGAGTCCATAAGCGAAATTTTATTTCATTTCAATCAAATCAAATTAAAATCAAATTTGGATGGTTTGCAGGGACCTCTTTATGCTATTATAGACCTACAGGGACCTAGAAACGTAACCGCTCTGGACATACAGTTACCACCTGGTATCTCAATCCTTGATACGAGCCAGAAAATAGCCACCGTAACGGAACCCGTTCGATTTGTTGTTGAATTGATGATTGAAACGAATTCATCAGATTCTCTACAAACACGGCGGGAAATGGAGTTTCCCCCTGAGGATGGATACGCAATAGATGCCGTCTTCACACCCATTCGAAACGTTAGTTCAAGTATTCATCTCTATGATTTTGAAAATGAAAATGGAACTGATCAAAGAGAAATGCTTGTTCTGGAAATATTTACAGATGGTAGGGTAGGTCCTTATGAGGCACTTGTCAAAGCTTCGAAGAAAGTTCTTTCTCTTTTTCTTTGCTTTTTGTCTGTAGAACAAGATTATGAAACTAACCAAAAAATCAACAAGATTAATCCAGTAATCTTCAGTTCAGACATCCCATTAGACTCTAGCGAGGGCGAGGATTTTTCAGACATCCCATTAGACTCTAGCGAGGGCGAGGATTTTTCAGACATCCCATTAGACTCTAGCGAGGGCGAGGATTTTTAAGACATCCCATTAGACT